ATACTACTGGAAGGATTCCCCTTTGGATAATAGGCACTGTAACCGGTATTGTTGTGATCGGTTTAATAGGTGTTTTCTTTTATGGTTCATATTCTGGATTGGGTTCATCCCTGTAGTACTCGTATTAACTGGGTTGTAGACCTGAACAAGTAAGAACTCGACGGGGCGTAGCCCCGTCGAGTTCTTACGATACTTTGAACTTTGATTCACTCCATAACAGAAAAATAGGAAATCCACCCAGTCAAAATAATCAACGTAATCATAATAAGAGTCTTTTTCCTGCATAGATAGTATATATATTATGATTATTACGATGGTTATGTTGAAATCAAATCAGAAGAAAGGGAATCCATCAACTTTATGAATGACAAAAAATATGGATTTCTGTAGATGGATGAGAGATCATGTAAACAATTTCTAGATTAATCAAACCCCATTTTTTGTCATTTATTTGATTATCACATCCAAATTTCATTTTTTTTTTTATTATTTGACTATCGATAATTGTATTGATGAACCAAGATTTCGCCCTTTTTTTTTTTACCAACTTATGCTAAATTCACGTATCTAGAAATTCATTTCAAACAATTGAACCTTCTCAAACTGTTTCTTTTTAAGAACCAAAAAGATTTGTGCCAAAATAACAGATGCCAAGAAGAAAAAAAGGCCTTGGACGCGTGAAGGATCTTGAAGCACTATTTCTGCATCTCCCTGACCAAATCCACCCACATTGGGATTACTCGTTAATGGTTGATCAAGCTTGATGGATTCGCCCTCTGAAACAAGAAGTTCTGGTCCTGGAGGTACAAGATCAACCACTTGGTGTCCATCCGAAGCCTCTTTTATGGTTATTTCAGAACCTCCCTTTTCTTTACGTACAATTTTGCTTACTACACCTGCTGCTGTAGCATTATAGACTGTATTGTTACTCTTGCTTCCATCAGGATAAATCTGGCCCCTTCCCCTGTTCCCGCCCACATATATAGGATATTTTAAGAAGTGAACGTCTTTCTTAGTAGTGGGATCCGGGGAAAGAATAGGAAAGGTGATTTCACTATATTTCTTACCAGGAACAGGACCTATCACAAGAATGTTTTTTTTTGTGGGGTTATAACTCTGAAAAGACAAATTGCCCATCTTTTCTTTTATCTCGGGAGAAATCCGATCGGGAGGAGCCAATTCGAATCCTTCAGGTAAAATAAGAACAGCCCCCACATTCAAAGCCCCCTTTTTGCCATTAGCAAGAACTTGTTTTACTTGCATATCATAAGGAATTCTAACAACTGCTTCAAATACAGTATCGGGAAGTACTGCTTGTGGTACTTCAATATCCACGGGCTTATTAGCTAAATGGCAATTGGCACACACAATACGCCCAGTCGCTTCTCGTGGATTTTCATAACCCTGTTGTGCAAAAATGGGATATGCATGTGAAATGGATGTCTGAGTTATTACATATATAATGATCGATACGGAAATGGATCGAGTCATCTGTTCTTTTATCCAAGAAAAGGTATTTCTATTTTGCATAATCCAATCATTGATCCCCAAAATTTCTACAATAAATTAGGTAGTTTGCTAATAGAGTTCCCTATCCACAATTCCGCTATTTTACTGGAATAAATTTCCTGGATTCCAGGAGGAATCCCCTGGATGGTTAGAAAAATAAAGAAAGAGTGAATAAGATTTTGAATAGTTTGCTTATGTACGAAGTGCCAAGCATTAGGATTGGGTTCATATCAGTGGATCATTCTTTAGTCATTCATTGAATGATAAATCACTACAAGTGACGGAGATAGACGATTTAAATAACGGAAGATCCAATATTTTAAAATTGTATCTAGAACGACTGGAAAAGTGGAAACAAGACCTGATATGATTTGATCATTATGAGAAAATCCAAAATCTTTGTAGACAGAACCAATCATTAGTTCCCAACCATGAGGCGAGTGGAATCCGATACATAAATCAGTTAATAAAAGAATAAAAAAAGCTTTTATTGTGTCGCTTAAGTTATAAAGAATTTCTCGAACCCAAGAATTAAGAATGACAAGTTCTTCATTACCCAGAATGGAATAACCACTTAGAATAGCGAAACAGATTATATTTGTCGAGAAGTGCAAAATGGTATGGGTATGACCCTCATTGTGCATCTTGACCAATTGTATAGTTTCGTTGTGGATTCCTATACGAAACTTTGGCATATGGGGTTCAGGGTATTCCTTTATCATTTCGTCCAAACGAAATAGTTCTTCTAATTCTATGAATTTTTCTAGAACGCCATTTTCTTGAATATCGTTCAAAAAAGTTTCGGATCGCTTAGTATTCCAGGAATTAGTAACCCAAGATTCCAGACACTTATTAAACGAGAGAGAGATCCACCAGGGCAAAAACACCATGGATAGAAGATATAGAAGGGGGGTGAATGCTTTCTTTTTTTTCTTTTTTGACATTTTATTTTGAATCTGTGCAATTGTTAATAAACCACTGCATTCGTCGACTCTAGCCGATCTGAGATCTCTATGAAACATGAGGTGTAGAACAAGCTATGGATAATTTTTTCGAAAAGTTTCGTTTCGCCAGCAACTCATAACCCAGGAAGAGTTGAGGGAATTTTCGGAAAAATATTGATGTGATGATAAAATCAAAAATGAGTAGCAAAAGAAAAAAGAGAAATGGAATGGTTATAGTTATAAGAGATCCAATCATTTGATCATCAAAGGGCAAAGGCAAAGCAAAAGAAAGGATAATATAATATAAAAAATGAAAGAAACAAAACATCAATTGAAAAAAAAAAGAAAGGAAATTGACTAGATAGGATCCATCTATATCTAACATATCAGTTCAAAATATTCTATTGGACCCTCAAAAACGAATTATGTAGACTGAACTGTTCTAATATACTAATCGAATATACTAATATATGTGATGAATATATATTTAGTAGTTATTAAATATGAAAGAGTTGATTTACATACGCCTAATATAATACACCTAAAAAACAGGTTTGGTGACCAAAAACCACTTCGTTTTCCTGTTGTTCTATATACGTCGGCTTTTGCTCGAATCAGCGTTCTGAACTTCAGTTAAGTTATATAAAAAAGAGGATTCTTGAGTTCCTTCCCTAATGATGAGAAAGCATCCATTCTTTCATTTCAAAATACTTCAATCGGTACACGCAAGAAATAGGCCAATTCAGCAGCTTTTTGTTCAATTTCTCGTGGAGTCAAATTCTCATCAGTACGAGTCAAGGGAATGGTCCCTCGGCCTCCGATTTCCATATAAAGGACACGACGGGGAAAAAGACCCTCTTGAACCTCTACTCTAATTGATTGGATATCTCTCATAAAGAATTGAAGGAAGATGCGACGATTTATTCCAGGGAATCCCCAACGAAAAATACACACTATTCCTTCTTTTCTATCGAATCGATCATAACCACTACCCACATTCCACAAAATTGTGCACCACAAATAGGAGCTAATGAACAGACCTGCGATCCCATAAAAAGACATCACGATCCCTTGGGGAAAAAAAAGGATTTGTTGAGACGGAAATAAGGATATCAGATTCCTACCAAGATAACTAGAAGTTCCAACTAATAAAAATCCTAGTGAACCTAAAAAAAGGATACAGGCCCAGCAGAAATTACTTGTTTTTCGAGACCCCGTTTTAAGCTCTATCCATATACGTTCCGAGCGCCAGTTCATATTAGATCCAGTTACATTTTATTGGAATTGAGAGAATAACCCAAATTCTTTTTACTTTCTTTTTTCTTTGTTTCCGAAGTAACTCTCATCAACTAGCACTATTATGATGTGAACCGTTAGGGGTGGTTCATCGAATTGGTTATTAGATATAAAAAAAGCACCCCCCCCTTTACAAGATCCCACTGTGGATATCCACATATATATGGATACATTGACTTTCCATTTCAAACCCGTTTGAAAATAGCTATAATGCGTTTATCCATATATCATGTTTTCATGTGCATAACAGCTCTTTCTTTTTTTTGTGTTCGGAAAAAAAGTCACACGTTGTACCATATTCTACTAAATGTATATCCGTATTCTAATCCAAGTCTAAGTTTTGAAAAAATGGATTTTTGTCCTATTGGATCTAGACAATCTTGTTTTTTTGAACATGAAGAAATAAAGAAGCCATTGCAATTGCCGGAAATACTAGGCCCACTAAGGGTACCAAAATGGAGGGGAAGTCGAGAATTGTCATAGAATGGATACCTCGATTGAATATTTATACCTGTTCTTAAAGATATCTTAGAATATTATAATAAGTATATCCATTATAAGTATATAATAATAGGTGCAAGGAGTATAGAATTAAGTAAATGTAACTATTCACTTTTATACATGAAATATATATATATATATATATTTATGGATTAATATGATATATATTATGATGTATATGACATATATATTATTATTATGTATATGACAATCCGCTTTATTCGTTAGAATTTGCCCAAGCAAGGATTCCTAGTGAAAATGGGAGTTCTCGGGAGATATGGATTTCAATTTTTTACTTTTTTTTCTATATTTTATTTATTCTATATCTAGAATATAAATATGTAAGAAGGGAACATGAAATTCTTTTTATTTTTCGAATTTCGAAAAGGAAAAATTCACTATTTAAAATAGAGAGTATTACTGATTAATAATCAGTAATAGAAGTAGCTATAAAATAGATCTAGAGGAAATAATAAAATAAAAAGTAATTACCCGAGATTTCTGATGCTTTCTATAATTTAATTGATTTTTTTTATTCCGATAAGAATAAGATAAACTCAATATTTATTCTCTATAAATCATTCAATTTTATGCTCTACATTAAGTTTTGATTCAAGGGAACAAACCCGTGAAGCTGAAATAACTCACTCAAAATACCTTTTAAAAGATTACGTGGTACGATTGAATCGAATAAGCCCTTATGGAATAAATACTCAGCTACTTGTGAACCCTCAGGTACTGTTTTATTCA